GAACCAAAAAAACTTGTGCCAAAATCACAGATGCAAAGAAGAACAAAAGGCCTTGAACGCGTAATGGATCTTGAAGCACTATTTCCGCATCTCCCTGACCAAACCCTCCTACATTAGGATTGCTTGTTAATGGTTGATCAAGCTTGATGGATTCACCCTCTGAAACAAGAAGTTCTGGCCCTGGAGGTATAATATCAATCACTTGACGTCCGTCCGATGCATCAACTATGGATATTTCATATCCCCCCTTTTCTTTACGTACTATTTTGCTTACTATACCGGCTGATGTAGCATTATAGACTGTATTGTTACTCTTGCTACCATCAGGATAAATCTGACCCCTTCCTCTGTTCCCACCTACATATATGGGATATTTTAAGAAGTGAACGTCTTTCTTCGTAGCAGGGTCGGGGGACAGAATAGGAAAGACGATTTCACTATATTTCTGACCGGGAACAGGACCTATCACAAGAATATTTTTTTGATTAGGACGATAACTCTGAAAAGACAGATTTCCTATCTTTTCTTTCAACTCGGGAGAAATACGATCGGGGGGGGCTAATTCGAATCCTTCTGGCAAAATTAATACAGCACCTACATTAATATTAATTTTTTTTCCATTTGCAGCAATTTGTTTTAATTGCGTATCATAAGGAATTCTAACAACTGCTTCAAATACAGTATCAGGAAGCACAGCTTGCGGAACTTCAATATCCACAGGCTTATTAGCTAAATGGCAATTGGCACATACAATTCGTCCAGTTGCTTCTCGTGGGTTTTCATAACCCTGCTGCGCAAAAATGGGATATGCATTTGAAATGGATGCCCGAGTTATTACATATATCATGATCGATACAGAAATGGATCGAGTCATCTGTTCCTTTACCCAAGAAAAAGTATTTCTATTTTGCATGTCCAATCATGGATCCCGGAATTTCTACAATAAATTAGATAGGTAGCTAGTATAGTTCCCTATGCACGAGTCTGCCATTGTACTGGAATAGTTATACTGGAATATAGGATGAATACCTTGAACAGGTAGAAATATAAAGAATTAAGTAAGATTGAAAATGCTTTGTTTATAAAGGAAGAAAGATTCTGATTTGATTGATACCAGGAGATCAAACGAGTTCTTCATTCATTCATTGAATGATAAATGACTACAAGCGAAGGAGATACACGATTTAAATAATGGAAGATCCAATATTTCACAATTGTATCTAGAATAACTGGAAAAGTGGAAACAAGACCAGATATAATTTGATCGTTATGAGCCAATCCAAAATCGTTGTAGACCGAACCTATTATAAGTTCCCAACCATGGGTCGAGTGAAATCCAATCCATAAATCAGTAAATAAAAGAATAGAAAAAGCTTTTATTGTGTCACTTAAGTTATAAAGGAATTCCTGAACCCAAGAGTTCAGAATGACAAGTTCCTCATTACCCAGAATAAAATAACCACTTAGAATAGCAAAACAGATTATATTTGTCGAGAAATGCAAAATGATATGAAGATGATATTCATTATGTGTTTTGACCAATTGTATTGTTTCCTTGTGTATTCCTATACAAAGTTTTTGTATATGTGTCTCCGGGTACTCCTTTATCATTTCGTCCAATAGAAAGAGTTCTTCTAATTCTATGAATCTTTCTAGAAGGTTTTTCTCTTGAATATCATTCAAGAGAGTTTCGGATTGCCTAGTATTCCACCAAGTAGTAACCCAAAGTTCCAGACATTTATTAAATGAGAAAGAAACCCACCAGGGCAAAAAAACTATAGATGCAAGATATGGGAAAGAAGGCAATGCTTTCTTTTTTTTCATTTTTGATCTGTGAATTGAATTGTTAATGAACTCGCTTCATTATTGATTAGTGGACTCTATATGATATTTATCTGAAACACGAGTTCTATAACAAGGTATTGAACCCATGGTTCTATTTCTATTTTTTTGTAAGAATTTTGTTTAGTTCTTGGATCTAGAAGGAATATATAAATAGAATAATAGAAATAGAATAAGGGTCCTTTTTCGAATGAAAATAAAAAAATAAATATTAGCCCGAGATATCTCAATTGGACAAATTCGAAGCAATTGCATCTTCATTTGTTCCATTCGATGAATACTCGAAAACCTACTTAATAAAATAACGAATCGGATTTAGAAACGAATCCCCCGGATCAATTAATTATTTCGAAATGTTTCACCATCTAGCCACAATCCAAGAAAATGAGATAAGGTATCAATTGAAAATCTTGGCCGAAAAAGGTGACACGAATTTTTTATTACGAAATAAATGTTCAGATATATTTGATGAATCCCTACTTATTGATTTTTTTTAGTAGAAATTTTCAAGTATAAAAGAATTGAGTTGGGATCCATACGCATATGAAATACTTTTGGTATAAAAATAGTATACTAAAATTGTCTTCTTTTCTTAATTAATTATGGTATAGTTTATTTAGAGTATAGTTATTCCATATACGTCCTCCGGCTTTTTTTGTTTTATTCTATGTGAGTCGCCGCGACAAGGGAACGGGGAAATAGTATAATATGTTTTGTTCAAATGAACATTCCGAAAAGACTTCAATTGTATTAAAAAAGGAATTAGCAAATTACTTTCCCCATGCTAAGAAAACTTGATTCTTCAATTAATTCAAAATACTTCAATTGGTACGCGCAAGAAATAGGCCAATTCGGCAGCTTTTTGTTCAATTTCTCGTGGAGTCAAATTCTCATCAGTACGAGTCAAAGGAATGGCCCCTTGGCCTCTGATTTCCATATAAAGGACACGACGAGGAGAAAAACCCTCTTTAACCTCAATTCTGATTGATTGGATATCTCTCATAAGAAAGCGAAGGAAGATGCGACGATTTATTCCAGGAAATCCCCAACGAAAAATGCACACTAGTCCTTCTTTTCTATCGAATCGGTCATAACCACTACCTACATTCCACAAAATTGTGGACCACAAATAGGAGCTAATGAATAAACCCGCAATCCCGTAAAAAGACATCACGATCCCTTGTGGAAAAAAAACAATTTGCTGAGACGGAAATACGGATAGCAGATTCCTACCAAGATAACTGGAAGTTCCAACCAGTAAGAATCCTAGTGAACCTAAAAAAAGGATACAGGCCCAGCAAAAATTACTTGTTTTTCGTGACCCCGTTATAAGTTCTATCCATATATGTTCTGATCGCCAATTCATACTATACTAGATTCAGTTGCATTCGATTGGAATTGAGAGAATAACCCAAATGAATTTGTGAATTTGACTTTACCTTTCTTGATCCCGAAGTAACTTTCAAAAACTAGCACTATTCTGATGTGGAGTAATTGGTTAGATACATTGACTTTCTATTAAATAAAAATATTCATTGATGCATTTTTAACCAGATATAGCTCGCATATATATGCATTTATGCGGATATCATGTATCCGCGCATGCATAACAGTTCTTTCATTTGTGTGTGGAAAGACTCACATATGGTACCATATTACACTAAATAAATATCCGTATTATGATCTAGTGTTGAAATAAATTGATAAGATTTGGTCCCATCGGATCTATACAATCTTATTTTTTTGGACATGAAGAGATAAAGAAGCCATTGCAATTGCCGGAAATACTAGGCCCACTAAAGGCACAAAAATAGAGGGTAAGTTGAGATCTGTCATAGAATGGGTGCCTCGATTTAATATTTATATCTATATATTTGTATCCATTAGAAAGATATCTTATGATATGATAAGTATATCTATTATAAGTAATATTGACTATTATAATTTAAAATTAAGTTTAAAAATATAATATAAAAATACTTAAAATATAATATTACGTTAATAATATTACGTTAAAATGTTGATAAATATTACGTTAATTAAGTAGTATTAATTAATAATTTAATGATTAATGTAAGTAGTATTAATTAATAATGTAAGTAGTATTAATTATTAAATAAGATAATTATATATATAATAATTACATATATAATAATTATCTATATCTAGAAGCTAGAAGAATATACTATATATAGACTATATATATATATATATAAAAGATGCACTTGCAATTTGACTTGAAATGGTTTTCTAGTTAACGTAATTAACTATTATAAATATAATATATTCTAAGAATATAATATAAGAATATAATATAAGATTATATTAGAATATATTAGATATAATATTATAAGAATATAATATAATAAGAATATAATAAAGAATAATATAAGATATATACGATATATTCATTTTCGAATCTCAAAAAAATTATGAATTTAAAATAAAAAAAAAGAATAATAAAATACAAATTTAAAATGCCAAAATGTCGAATTAAATTAAGTGGACCTATTCATCTTTCTACACGAATATCGATATGATAATTTGCTTTTTAAATTTGTATTATTCTTCTTCCATCTCGCTATTTTTTCTATCTTTCTTTACAATCTAATAAGGTAAGTAATTTATTATTAACGAAATAATTATTAACTAATAAATTATTATTAACTAAAATAAAAAGAAAGGAGTTCTTTATTCTGAAATAGTTTATTATGTCTGAATTTATGAATTCGCGAATCTAAATAATCTGATCCAACAAACAAAACAGAGATTTATAGTAAAAAAGGCGGTTATCGATAGATATAGAAATCACTTCTATTATATATATATATATATATCCAAACGAGTTTTTGACCAAAATGGCTCTGTTTTTTTTTTTTTTTTTTCTTTTCAATCTTGCACATGAATTATTTGATCATTCTCGTTATTCAACATTCAACAATTTGTATTTTTAATTATTGTCTATATTAATACGTAAGAAGGCCGGATAAAATTCTTTTTATTTCCCCAATTAGAATTCCTGAGAAAGCGAAATTCACTTTTTGATACTCTTGATAGAGGGTTCATAATTCCTAATCATGAAGATAAAAAAAAGATCTGGAAGAAAAAAATTATCTGAAACTTGGGATTCTGACTAAAAAGTGAAACTTATGTCGCCAAGGAACGTTTTTCTTTGTTTTTTTATTACAATGAACTAAATACTTGTTCGTTATAAATAAAATAACTGAATCTAATCTGGTGCTGTACTTTAATTTTTTGAATTTCGATTCAAGGGAAAGAAGCCGTGGAGCTGAAATAACTCACTCAGAATACCTTTTAAAGGATTACGTGGTACGATTGAGTCGAATAAGCCTTTACGGAATAAATGCTCCGCCGCTTGTGAACCGTCGGGCATTGTCCTCTTTTACCCGCAAAAGCAATGTACGCACCTGGTTCAGCAACTATAACATCTCCCAGCATCCCAAAACTAGCTGTTACTCCACCGGTTGTAGGAGATGTAAGGATTGATACATAGAAGAACTTTTTAGTTGATTGATAATTATATAAAGCAGAAGATATTTTAGCCATTTGCATCAAGCTTACACTTCCTTCTTGCATGCGTGCTCCTCCAGAAGCACACACAATAATCACGGGTAGAGATCGATTAGTAGCATATTCAATCAAACGGGTGAGTTTTTCACCTACTACAGATCCCATACTACCTCCCATGAACTTAAAATCCATAACCCCAATTGCTGTAGAAATACCGTTTAGTTGACCTATACCTGTCTGAATAGCTTCCGTTAAACCTGTCCTTCTTTGATACAACTTGATACGATCTCTATAAGGTTCCGCTTCTGAATGAAAATTAAGGAAGTCCGTAGAGACCATATCTTCATCCATAGGCTCCCAAGTGCCCGAATCAATCAAAAGTTCGATTCTCTCTGAACTACTCATTCTCACATGATATCCACACTCTTCACAAATATGCATTTTTGATCGAAAAAATTTTTTATAATTTAATCCATAACAATTTTCGCATTGAATCCATAAATGTCTGTATTTTTTATTTATATCTAAATCATTAGATCTTCTTCTTAGTATATTGAAATTTTTGAAATTAATGCCCTTATTACTAGGTCTTATACTAGAACTTCGACTTTCGCTACCACTTATTATACTTTTAGTACCACTTATATTTTCAGTACAAATGAAATTATAAATGTAACTGTCGCTAGAATTGTCAGTACCACCTAACATGAAACTATTAATACTAACTTCAAAACGAAGATAACTCTCAATGCTACTATTAATGTAATTATTCCAACTAGATTGAGTATCATACATGTAATGATAATAGTAGCGATTGTTTTTCTTAAACCCCCTATTCAAAAAACTAGAAAAATTATGTTCTAATTTATTCAGAAAAAAACTCTCATTAGCAATCTCAAAACTCTTATTTTCCATATTAAAATATACAGAATAAATGTCACCATTACTATCCTTAACTAAAAAAGTGTCATCAGAGATCAAATTCCTAATAGCAAATAAATAATCAATATTATTGAAACTATAACTGCCACTATCACTCCAACCAGAAATGTTTTTCTCCCTATCATTTATAATAGGTTCTTCACTTCCATTGACAGGTCCAATACCATCACGACTTTTCATTGATTTACTTCGACCACACCTATATTCTAACTTATCATTAGACAACATCGAATTGAACCACCATTTTTCCATAGAGTCTTCCTGCCCCCTATTTGATTTGATGAAAATACAATAGATGAATAGTCATTCGATGAATAATCATTTTACTATTTTATTTCCTATCATAATTAAGCATATGAATCCAATGATTAGAATTGTTAACTAACAACGAGTTAGTATTTAAAGAAATGATTCTCTTTCTTGGAATACGAGGTATCACTTCAATATCTATCTATATCTATCTATATATGGATAGATAGATATAAATAATCTACTATTTTTTTTTCAATTGAAAATGATAGAAAGACAGGTTTCTATCATGTCATGTACAAATGCTCATTGAAAAGAGAAATAGTTCTTTCTTTCTATAACTATAAATAAGGAATTCGTTCTCGTATAACCTTGTATCCTATAATTCAAACAATAAATAAGTTTATATATTGCAACATGGAACGAAAAAGACAATATACAGGATGAGTATAGTGGATAGAGGGAGTCCTTCCTCTAGCTTAATCTAAGGCCTGAAATTACGAGATATAAAATGATCCACCAATCCTAAGGATCCATGGAATTAATTATGGATCCGACACGAAAAATATAAAATAGAAATATGAAATTATTTAGTCTTCATTGTATTTAGATCTTGTATATATCTATGGTTCAAATGGTTAAAAGATCTGTACATATGAAAGATATATGCAAATACTGCATATACTATATGAAAATGAAAGATATAGGCAAATACTGCATATACTATAGGAAGTAGAGGATGAGTATAGGAAGTATCGGCTCAATCCTTTTTTTTAGGAAAAGATTGGGCCGAGTTTAATTGCAATCAATTAGGAGAACAAAGAAGAATCACTGAATTATGCACACTCATTTTTGATCTTTCGAATTTTCTATTCATCTAGCTTATCTACCGGATCGAAATCGAATTTGATCTCTTTCCATACTTCACAAGCAGCGGCTAGTTCAGGGCCCCATTTACAAGCTCCACGGATAATTTCAGCACCTTCACGAGCAAGATCACGTCCTTCATTACGAGCTTGTACACACGCTTCTAAAGCCACACGATTAGCTACTGCACCAGGTGCATTTCCCCAAGGGTGTCCTAAAGTTCCTCCACCAAACTGTAGTACGGAATCATCTCCAAAGATTTCGGTCAGAGTGGGCATATGCCAAACATGAATACCCCCTGAAGCCACGGGCAAAACACCCGGCATAGAGACCCAATCTTGAGTGAAAAATATACCGCAACTATGGTCTTTTTCAATTAAATCATCACGTAATAAATCAACAAAGCCCAAAGTCATGTCGCGTTCCCCTTCCTGTTTATCTACTACTGTACCAGAGTGAATATGATCTCCACCAGACATACGTAATGCTTTAGCTAATACACGAAAATGCATACCATGATTTTTCTGTCTATTAGTAACTGCATGCATTGCGCGATGGATGTGAAGAAGTAGGCCATTGTCGCGGCAATAATGAGCCAAACTAGTATTTGCAGTGAATCCCCCAGTTAAGTAGTCATGCATTACGATAGGCACTCCCAATTCTCTGGCAAATACGGCCCTTTTGATCATTTCTTCACATGTATCTCCCGCAGTAGCATTCAAGTAATGTCCTTTGATTTCACATGTTTCGGCCTGCGCTTTATAAATTGCTTCGGCACAAAATAAGAAACGGTCTCTCCAACGTGGTTGTGAGTTCACGTTTTCATCATCTTTGGTAAAATCAAGTCCACCACGTAGACATTCATAAACCGCTCTACCGTAGTTCTTTGCGGATAATCCCCATTTTTGTTTAATAGTACATCCCTGTAGGGGACCATACTTGTTCAACTTATCTCTTTCAACTTGGATACCATGAGGCGGGCCCTGGAAAGTTTTTGAATACGAAGTGGGAATTCGCAGATCCTCCAAACGTACAGCTCGTAGGGCTTTGAAACCAAATACATTACCTACAATGGAAGTAAACATATTAGTAACAGAACCTTCTTCAAAAAGGTCTAAAGGATAAGCTACATAAGCAATATATTTATTTTCTTCCCAAACAACAGGCTCGATGTGGTAGCATCGTCCTTTGTAACGATCAAGACTAGTAAGTCCATCAGTCCAAACAGTTGTCCATGTACCAGTAAAAGATTCGGCAGCTACCGCAGCCCCTGCTTCTTCAGGCGGAACTCCAGGTTGAGGAGTTACTCGGAATGCTGCCAAGATCTCAGTATCCTTGGTTTCGTAGTAACGAGTATAATAAGTAAATTTGTAATCTTTAACACCAGCTTGAAATCCAGCACTTGCTTTAGTCTCTGTTTGTGGTGACATAAGTCCCTCCCTACAACTCATGAATTAAGAATTCTCACAATGACAAGGTCTACTCGATATAGATTAGGCGTGAATGAAACCTTTGACAAAAATCTTTTTAAAAATATTAAATTAATATTATCAACTCATTAAAATGCTATATTAAAATGGTATTAGACCATGTATTTGATTCACCAAATACATCATTATTGTATACTCTTTGATATATATAGCGCAACCCAATCCAATCCTAATCCTTGTTTTGAAAGTTGAGAATTGAATTGATCCCTATCTTATTTTGATTTGAATCTATTTCTTATTTTTAATCTCAATATCTAAATACGGAATAAAATTCCCTCTTGACAGTAATATATGTTGTATATGTAAATCCTAGATATGAAAATAAGGATCATTCATCCACGAAAGGGTGTAAAGATGGAAATCCATATGAAAAGAAAAAAATAAAGAACAATGGACAATGAGATCGAAATAATGAATCATAAATGGAGTTTGGGTTCTAATTCCATAGGTAATATAATCTAATATGGATCTTTTTTCTATAATGATAGAGAAATGAAACACATTTACTCGTGATTTCATCTACTTGAAATTTTTTTTCTAAAAAAAAAGATTGGCTGAACTTGAAAATTGACTCATTGAATGAGTAATTGATTGAATCGGATTCGGTTGGGTGGTACCAACTAAATAGAGTGCTATCCCCCATTTATCTCTTATTGAATTAACTGATCAACGTGCTAGCGGACATTTATTTTCGATTTGTGGCACTATTCAAAAAAGAATTTCGACATATTTTTATAATTATGAGAATCAATCCTACTACTTCTAGTCCTGGGGTTTCCACACTTGAAGAAAAAAACCTAGGGCGTATCGCTCAAATTATTGGCCCAGTACTGGATGCCGTTTTTCCCCCGGGCAAGATGCCTAATATTTATAACGCTTTGGTAGTTAAGGGTCGAGATACTCTCGGTCAGCAAATTAATGTGACTTGTGAGGTACAACAATTATTAGGAAATAATCGCGTTAGAGCTGTAGCTATGAGTGCTACAGATGGTCTGATGAGAGGAATGGAAGTGATTGACACGGGAGCTCCTCTAAGTGTTCCAGTCGGCGGAGCTACTCTCGGACGAATTTTCAACGTT